TAATCAATAAATAATAGACTATTATTTAAGAGAATATAGGCAAATGGAAATCAATTGCGTCCAATAGGATTTGAACCTATACCAAAGGTTTAGAAGACCTATGTCCTATCCATTAGACAATGGACGCCTTTCAGTCCCATTCCGAAATTTTTGGCGCATTTTTCTTTTCGATCTCTTCTTCGGAAAGCATAAAGAATATCTGATATAACTTCAGGACTTAAATATTCAATTTGGTGATGCATCGCCAAATTGAATATTTAAGTATAAGTAAGGAAACTTTAATTAATGCATCGCCGAGTTGATATTCTCATTGATAGAATTAGAATATGGAGCGGGTAGCGGGAATCGAACCCGCATCGTTAGCTTGGAAGGCTAGGGGTTATAGTCGACGTCGATTCATACTTTTTAACGCCGCTAATTCAAAACCGAACATGAAACTTTGGAGTCATTCGGCTCCTTTATGGACGATGGATAAATTCCCAGATAGAAGCCGCAAGCGAAATAACAAAATTCGACCCATAACATCTATGTCAGCTTTTTTTGTCTGAATGAATTCAAAACAATTCGCTTTCTAGATGATCCCTCTAGAAGCGGTGGATTCCAACAATCCCCATTTTTCTAGTTACTTCGTTCTCTATTTCTATTTGAGAGAATCCTTAGGAAAAGCTTTTATTTCTCCCGAGCTAAAAAAAAAATAGAATATAAATATGTTGATGTCTTTAGTAAACTAAAGTTATCATTTAATAGCTATTTTGCTTCAATCGAACCTATAAAAAAAACCAATTTGAAGATTTAGTTACGATTCAAACTAGACTTTTCTATCTTTATCCATGGATCCTTTACTTAGACTTAAAAAATTGGAAGTATGGATCCAATTCAAAAACAAAATTATGTTTCGCAATTTAATAATCAAAATTTTCAATTTCGAATTGATCCTTGGATACAAATCACGAGAATGGATATTTTTCCCCGAATCTTTTTATTTTCATTTTAGAGTGAAAGGATTCAACTTTAATCCTTTTAAGAAATAAAGTTTTTGATTGGAATATCAATGAAAATGAAGGACCCCTTAACTCTATAAGAGGATTACTTGAACGAATCACACTTTTACCACTAAACTATACCCGCTACAATGGGATTATTGTATAAAAAGGTCTTTTTGTCGAACAAGAGAATCGGATGTAATCAAGATAGAACAGAAATTCAAAATAATCATGAAATGAAAATTCGAAATTGGAACATTGACGTTTTTGTCAGGAGTCCTAATGCAATTAGGAAAGGAGGAGTTATTTCGGTTAAATAACTAAATAGTACTTCTTTTTCTTGTTCTTTGAATACAATAACAAGTATTTCATTTTTGGGTTTTCAAATAAAATCCAAATAAAAAATTTTTGTTTATGTTATGGTTCGCGTTTTTTCTATGGTCGGCGGTATGTTTCATTAGAACAAAAAAAGTGCCTGGCTGGATACTGACCAGGCCAGGCTATCGAAGTGGAAATAAAAAGGGCCCCGTTGAACGAAATTAAAGAGATATTCTTTTATTTAGTTTTTTCCATTTTATCTCTTTCGAATGCTCCCTGTCTTTGAATTTTCTATAAATGATAGAAATGGAATTGTTGATACAGTGTGATCTATTTATATAATAGAATACACAATATAATAAAAAAAATATTCTATAAGCTATATTTTCTATGAGCTATATAATCAAATTACTTTCTATATTCTCGATATTCTAGAGAATATTGAAAGTAAAGATATAAAAAAAAGTAAAGGCGTCTTTTTTCAAGCATTATTTTTTGTGTAATGTAACATAGTAATTATTATTATTTTTTTTTTTTTTCAATTAGGAGAGATGGCTGAGTGGATTAAAGCGTCGGATTGCTAATCCGGTGTACGAGTTATTCGTACCGAGGGTTCGAATCCCTCTCTTTCCGTTTCGGTCGATCACTTCGTATCTTTTTTAGCGAACACTTTTCCCTTTTTTATATAGTAACAGATGTGGAATTGAGAAAACCCTAAGAACATTTTTACGACTAAAGCAAGCAACCCCTTCTTTTTTTTATTCTTCGCGTCCGGGATTACGCCCTGGATCATTAGACAGGAATCCGAAGATGAAGAGAGAAACAAAGAATATCACTACGGTGTAAACAAAGAGTTTGAGAGTAAGCATTATACAATCTCCAAATAATTTTTTGGGGTAAAAGGACAAAAAAAAGATTCTATATTTTTATACGACATATCCGATTTTGACATCAAGAAATGAAGTTTTTTTTTTAGAATTTCTATTCTATAAATAGAAAAGAGTTTTCAGAAATTAAAACAATTCGAAGTCACTATTGTGGTTGGCTCTATCTAATATGGTTTCAGTGAAAAAGGGTTATAATCAACAAATAACAAAAAGAGGGATCAAAATAGATCGTGGCTCCCCAAGAATTTCACTGTTTAAATTGAGGTACGGGTTCGTTCATATTGTAAGACTCCTCTGATCTTCTCAATTGTTTAGAATTTTTTCTTTAACTCGGATAAATCATGAATTTTCTAGCCCAATATTAAATGGTTCATCGAAAACTTACAGCAGCTTGCCAAACAAAGGCTAAGAGAAAAAAAAGAACAGGTATTACTGGCATAACATCTACAATTGGATTCAAAAAAGCGTAGGCCTCGGGCAATTTGGCGAATAAAAAACTACTCGAATAAAGAGCAGAATTAAGACAGATGTACATTAAACGAAAGATATTAAACATAACAAACCTTTTTTTTGTAGAGAATTGGATTTTGATTGAGTTATTAATATCTTATATCAATAAGATAAAAAGGAAGAAAAGGAAGTAAGGTAGACAATAAAAATACTTCTTAGAACCGAACCAATCAAAACTTAAACCCTTCTATTCTCGTGTCAGAATTGAAGAAATCATACTTTCATACAATATCTTAATTGAATTCTATGTAATAATCAATAAATTATTGGAATTGACAAATAACCAATACCAATAATACTGTTTATTAGTACTAATAGAAATAGAAATGGGGCGTCGCCAAGTGGTAAGGCAACGGGTTTTGGTCCCGGTATTCGGAGGTTCGAATCCTTCCGTCCCAGGCTGGACATAATCGAAAAATTTATAAGAAAACAATGACTTAATCTGGTCCTTTTTGTCTTTATATCTATAAAAAATATAAAAAAGAGTCTAGCATCCCGTAAAATAAGATCTTTTTTTTTAGGATTCAGCATCCCCCAGAAAGAATTCGGGGTGGGGTTAGATAAGAGTTAGGGAGCACTGAAAGATACTGATTGGAATATCCGTGTCGGTCCAAATCTCAGTAACCAATAATCTTGTTCCACATAGAATGGATTTTCTTTAACTTTAACCTTAAAAAATTAAGGTATTTTGTCTTGGGCTTTATTTAATGACTAAATGAATAATTGTAAATTTTGGGAATAACAATTGAGACGGGGGTGATTCATATAGTCTATTTACATTTGAAATTATTTTCAATTTGGGGAACGATTATTGAATCGGAAGCCCAGACAAAAAACGACTCAAAATTTTAGGAAAGGCTTATATGCGTGGATTGTTATCCTTCAATTTCAGAGATAATGATAATCTTCTTTCGCTTTTTTCAGATTTGTGAGCCCTTACCTTACTATTAAATAATTAACATACAATATACATAATTACTTCCAATGAAAATTGTTCAGTCTAATCTGATAGATACGGAAATCGCCTTTTTTTTTTTTCGGATTTTATTTTTCATTTCGGGATTCCAGATTAAAGACTAACAACCTAAACATTCCCTCCATCTACAAGGAAAAATACTGTGTATAGACTTTTTCAATGACTATTCATGATTCATAATGGAATCAATTACATACCAGTTCCAAACTAGAGAAATGTTATGGTAAAACTTCGTTTGAAACGCTGTGGTAGAAAGCAACGTGCGACTTGAAGGACATGATCCGCTGTGGATTTGCATCCACCATTTTTATTTTATATGAAGGGGCTCTTGGCTCGACATTCTTTCTTCTGTTCTATTAGAATCCTCACCTTTTGGGGGGTGGTAACGTAACTAGGACAGGATGGAGCTCGAGTAAAGGAATTTCTTCATTTTTCAGGGGCAAGGATCTAGGGTTAATACCAATCAATAAGTTAGAAAAAACTTCGTAAGTATATTTTGATATAGAAATCGAAAGGATCTGATTCGAGCAATTTTAAAATCCAAAACACAAGTAAGGGGGAATTTTGTTGGAATTGGGAAAACTCTTTCCATCAAAAGTGTATCCCGTAGGAATCAATTGTTCGTATGATTCTTTGATAGAAAGAAAAAAAAGGGGGGTGCGTTGCTGCCCCCTTTTTTTTTTTTAATTTGAAAACTAAAAAAAAACTTTAAAGATCACCGAAGTAATGTCTAAACCCAATGATTTAAAGCAAAGATAAAGGATCCTGGAACAAGGAAATACCATTTTCAATTGTCTCAACAATTCGATCAGAATGAAAAAAAAGTAGATTCGATTCGAAACGGGACAAACAAAAAAGAAAAGTGGCTTGAGACCGCTCAAAAAAGGAAATGAAACGCCTAAAGATTTTCGTTTGGGCTTTGAAACTTATCCAACTTGAGTTATGAGAATACAGATGCTTTTTTTCTTTTTTAGAAAAGAAAAAAAAAAGAAGGACTTAAATCTCTAATTGATTTGATTATTTTATAGAGCTATTTTCAATTCTAATTTTATACATAGACATAACTATCACTTAGAACCTTTTTTTTTCTCGAGCCGTACGAGGAGAAAACTTCTTATACGTTTCTAGGGGGGATATTCTTCATCTATATCTATCCCAATGAGCCATTTATCGAATCGTTGCAATTGATGGTCGATCCCGAAGAGAAGGAAAAGATCTTCAGAAAGTGGGTTTTTATGATCCGATAAATAATCAAACCCATTTAAATGTTCCTGCTATTCTATATTTCCTTGACAAGGGTGCCCAACCTACAGGAACCGTTCATGATATTTCAAAGAAAGCGGGGGTTTTTACAGAACTTAGTCTTAATAAAATTTAATTCTATTAAGGAATAGAAAAAAAAAGAGGGTGTGGAGGAGTCTTGTATAGTTTTGTAGAATTTTTTCTTTACTATTTTACTATCCCCCCTTTTTGTTCTATTCATACCTTTTCCTTTTCGGTTTTTCAAGTATTTATCTAAAAAAGCATTCCTAAAGTTTTTTATTTATCTAATTCTTTAGATATTCTTTATAAATTTCGATATTTATTATACCTTCTTATTAATATAGAAAATTCTATTTGTTATTTCGTCATTTGATTTATTTTTTTTGTATTTTCGCAATCTTGATATTCAATGTCATGTTGACAATAGTGTGTCATGTTGACAATAGTGTATTGAACAAATATAATTTGATCGTGGAGAAGCAGACTCTTTTATCTTCGTCCTATAGTTTTTTTCTTTTTATGTTCAGAATCAATTAGAAACTTTTTTTTTTGAGTTCTTGCTAGTTTAATATTGTGATTCCATGTGTGAAATTAAATTTTGTTTATTTCTTTTTATTTCGATTCTATCTACCCATTCAATTCTTTGGGTTGCTAACTCAATGGTAGAGTACTCGGCTTTTAAGTACGACTAGCATCTTTTACACATTTCTATGAAGCAAAGATTCATCCAAATCTTCGGGAGAGTTTGTAAGACTACGACTGATCCTGAAAGGAATGAATGGAAAAAACAGCATGTCGTATCAATGGATAATTAGGAGAATCTTTTATTCTTTTTCAATCGCTACAAAACCAAGTTTGAATTCTTGGCGAGGAACAAAAGAAATTGAATCCAAAGTTGGGTTGAGTGAATAAATGGATAGAGCCCAGGGGTTCCAATTAGAGGGAGACAAAAAGTAACGAGCTTCGTTTCTTAATTTGAATGATTATCCAATCTAATTAAACGTTAAAAAGATATTAGTTCCTAACGCGGGGAAAGGTTTTCCCATGAGTGAATTATCGATTTATTTAGTCCTAAGTATTCGTGAATACATATTATGGGTTGTAGATGAACGTGTAAAAGAAGCAGTATATTGATAAGGAAAGATGGTCATTTTTTTCCAAATCAAAAGAGCGATTGGAGTGAAAAAATAAAGGGTTTCTAACCACTTTGTTATAGTATAACAAACATAAACCAATTAAATTAACTGCAAATGAGAGGATAGAGAATCCGTTGATGAGTCGACCCGTTTTCAAGGTATCTACTTTTTTTACTACAATGCTTTGTTTTCACCGTATCGCACTATGTACCGTTTGATCGCCCACTAACTTCCTTACCCTTGTTCCTTTGTTTTTAATCGAATTTCAAATGAAGGAATTTAAAGTCTATTTAGAACTAGATAGATCTCAACAACACGACTTGTTATACCCGCTTCTTTTTCGGGAGTATATTTATGCACTTGCTCATGATCATGGTTTAAATAGTTCGACGATTTCGTTGGAAAGTGTGGGTTATGACAATAAATCTAGTTCGCTGAGTGTGAAACGGTTAATTACGCGAATGGATCAACCGATTAATTTGAGTATTGCTACTAATGAGTCTAACCAAAATCCAATTTTTTGTCATAACCAAAAATTGGATTCTCAAATTATATCAGAGGGATTTGCTATTGTGGTGGAAATTCCATTTTCCCTACGGTTGGTAGCTTTTTTCGAAGGGAACAAAATTGAAAACTCTCATAATTTTCAATCAATTCATTCAATATTTCCTTTTTTCGAGGACAAGTTGTTACATATAAATTATGTGTTAGATGTACTATTACCCCACCCCGTTTGTCCCGAAATATTGGTTCAACTCCTTCGATACTGGGTAAAGGATGCCTCTTCGTTATATTTATTACGGTTCTTTCTCCACGAGTATTTTAATACGAATAGTCTTATTACTTCAAAGAACTCTATTTCTGTTGTTTTAAAAAGTAATCCAAGATTGTTATTGTTTCTATATAATTCTCATTTATATGAATATGAATCCATCCTCTTTCTCCTCTGTAACCAATCCTCTCATTTACGATCAACATCCTCTCGAGCCCTCGTTGAGCGAATGTATTTCTGTAGAAAAGTCGAACCTCTTGTTGAAGTCTTTGTTAAAGATTTTCAGGGCATCTTATGGTTGTTCAAGGATCCTTTCATGCATTATGTTAGATATCAGGGAAAATCCATTCTGGCTTCAAAGGATACGCCTCTTTTGATGAATAAATGGAAATATTACCTTGCCCGTTTATGGCAATGGCATTTTTACGTGTCGTCTCACCGAGGAAAGGTTCATCTAAATCACTTAGCCAAGTACTCTATCAACTTTCTGGGCTATCTTTCCGGTGTGTCATTCAATTCTTTGGTGGTACGGAGTCAAATGCTAGAAAACTCATTTCTAATAGGAAATTATATGAAGAAGGTTGATACGACCATTCCAATTATTTATCTGATTGAATCTTTGACGACGGCGCGTTTTTGTACTGCATTAGGGCAT